TTGATCAATTAGAATTGAGAAAGTGCCATGCCGCCACTCGGACTCGAACCGAGATGCTCTAGCACTGCTTCCTAAGAGCAGCGTGTCTACCAATTTCACCATAGCGGCTTGTTAAATAATAATAGCTTATTTTAATTCAATCGTCGAGATTGAGGAAGTCGATGTAATATTTTTAAAACACATTACATTAAAATGAAAAGTCGTTCAAATTCCAATTTGAGCTTCAATATGAAGACTTATTTTGGTTTGATTTTCGGTTGTTGGTATTATATAACAAACTTACTGGAACTTTTGTAACTAGAAAATTTTGCTTTCATTTCAATCCAGGGATCCGACTCAAAAGATTTTTTTGTCATCTTCTTTTGGTAATGATTTGTTTTTTATTTATCCGATCTGATTTCAAAAATTTGAGATAATAAAATGTATTTATCTTCTTAATGAAATTAATGAAAAAAGAAGACTTTTTTTGTGTTGCAATTTTATACAACATTGAAATAAAAGGGCTTTATTTAATGAATGTATAGTTTGATAGTTTCATTCTGAAATTTTAGTCATTTTTAAGATTTTTCTTGTGTCAGTAAAAAAGTTGTGTTAAGTTAAAAAAAAAAAAATAAATTAAGTCAAAATCGATTCAAAGAAATCTTAGATAACAAAGACGTTTCAATAGAAATTGCAAGGTGTTTTAATTTTATTTTTTTCTAAATATAAAGAAAGGAAAGATTAATATATTAGGAATTATTAGATTATAATCTATATATATGTAAATTGATTCAAAAGATATAAATAATATAAAGATATAATATTTTTATTTGTTTTTAGTATTGAATTTTTTAAATAAAGATAAACTGATAAAGTTATCAATATAGATCTCTATTTGGATTGATTTTACAATCCAAATAGGATCTATTTTTGATTATTCAAGGTTACTTCATCGTACATACTATCCAACTCAAACTCAATTTTATAATCTAAATTGAAACGAAAAAGAAGGTATTTTTTGCTTCAATTGAAAACTGAAAAATGGGCGCGGGCTATCTAGTGATACAGATATTTAATTATTACGTAAACAAAAAGAGTCAAGTTTTTAATTTCAATGAAAAAACCGAGGTTCAACTTTCAACGGCCTAATCCCTTTTTATTTGACTAATTACTAAATATTTTTAAATATTTTTGTATATTTGCTTTTCAATAGATATAAAAACCTCTTTTTAGATCTAGCAACATAGGTTCGTGGGGAAAAGAAAAATCCCCATCCCGGAAATGATAAAATATACAAAAAAGATAATGAAATCATCTTTTTTTTTTAAGTAGCTTTTTAGAGCAGACAGAAGAATTCGCATTTGACATATTATAAGATAGAAGTCAGTTCCATTTTCTATTGATTAATTCAAATAAAAATTTTTAATTCTATATGAAAATCATTTATTTGATTTTCATTTTATATAAAACCCCATGACATTTTTTATTATTATCTATAACATTTTTGTGGAATTCGGCGGATTCAGATTATTCTAACCTTTGATTACTTATCAAAAAAATTTTTTGAATTACCATTAGAAAGAGATACTGCTAATGAGAATGCTTTTAACGCTACCCAATATCCCTTTCTTTTCCAAATATTTTTACGAATACGTTTTTTTGAAATAGAAGTACGTTTTTTTGGAACTGCCATTCAAAAATGAATAGGTTATTTTTAGAGTTGGATGTGAAAGACATCTAGTAATATTTAGTTAGTTTATAGGTAATACCCTATATTATGATTATTATAATTAAAAAAATGAATAGAAACTTTTGTATCATCAAAATCCAATTTGTTTTTTACTAAATTTTACTAAAAAAATGAAAGAAAGAATTAAATTTAAAATTTATATCTTTATTTCATTTTTTTTTATGTTACATTTAATTTACATGTCATAGAAAAAACCATAACGAAAGATTTTTGTTTTAATTAAATGTTAAAAGTAAAGTTGGCTTTTTTAATAGATAATAGAAAAATTTTAATTTTTATCTAATTTCTTTTAAAATGGAAGTAATGATAAAGGATTTTATACATTGGAGTCCCCTTTTTTTTCCTTTTTTTAGTTTATGTTATGTAAATTAGTTTTTCTGTAAAGTAGAAAGTAAAGTGACAAATATATAAAAATGTTTGAGTTGAATAGAATACAATTGTAACTTGAGCATTTGACCAATTAGAATTTCTTGATTTGAATATTATGAAAACTTTCATTCTAATAATTTGAATTTATTCTATATCTTTCTTTTTTATTGACTTCTTTTAAAAGAGGTAAGAACCAGTGAATTCGAAAAAATTAATGAAAAATTCAAAGTTTTATTTTTTATGGAACATATATACGAATATGCATGGATCATACCTTTGATTCCACTTCCAGTTCCTTTTTTAATAGGAGCTGGAATCCTTTTTTTTCCTACAGCAACAAAAAAATTTCGTCGTATGTGGGCTTTTTCTAGTATTGTGTTTTTGAGTATAGTTATGCTTTTT